TATAGATCTAGCAATGATGTAATTTCGATTCTATGAATCTTTAACTGGAATCTATGAGATAAGTGGAATAAAAATTTATACTGAACTTAAACTTAATTTTAAGAGATGCAAGCGGAACGGAATTGATAAAACAGTCTTAGAAACAGAATTCTCCCACTTAGGCTTACTATGCTTTGGGATTTTTTTAGAATGAATATTATTTATTTTCTATTTTTTTATTTTTATAGTATAATATAACGGTATTGATATTCTAATCTACTTGATTGATATTGATATTCTAATCTACTTGAATATTGAATACCAGAAAACTATATGATATGAATTATTAACGCAGATATATCTATCTAATTTATTTATTTTATCTCTATGTCTTCTCCGTTCTTTTATTACCCTCCTGTCGTGTTGTCAATTGACAGTATGACTTAGGGGTCAATATAATTTGACCGACGAAATCCTATTTTGGTAAACCATCTTGAATCTACTGCAGAGTGAAGGATCATGGATCCAACGCATAACCCTTTGTGAATGAGAGAGATAAAGATGAGAAAGACCAATGAAATAAAGTTTCAAGGTTATATAGTTTAATGGTAAAGTTTGATTTGATTACCATTAACTAACCCCCAGAATACTTAAGGAGTTTTTCCGTTTGATTTATATATTATGGATCTACTAACTACTAAAGACGGATCTCGGCCTGAGTTATATTAAGTTAAAGTTAATAAGGTAGCCCTACAAGGCCTTATTACCTATTATTCCTATTCCTATTCTATTTTTATATTACCTCAAGGTATTTTTCTTATTACCTATGGTATTTGTCTTATTACCCATATTCTAGTGCTTTTTGATTTGGCCGGCCCTCGAGACCTTTTATTTCTAGTTGATTTATGAAGGCGGCCGTAGGCCCCTATGGTCCAGTGGTTACGACCTCTCTCTTTCACGGAGAAAACGAGGGTTCAAGTCCCTCTGGGGGTGTGCCAAGACTCAAGACTATAGGAGTGGTATTTTCTATCAAATGATCCGTAGCCGTATTTGTCAAGTCTGCCTGGTAGACGAAAGGAAGTTTATTATGGAACGTCTAAAAAATTTAGGCGTTGGGCCGATGCCCGAGTGGTTAATGGGGGCGGACTGTAAATTCGTTGACAATATGTCTACGCTGGTTCAAATCCAGCTCGGCCCAACAATTTGCCAATCTACTATCAGACGGTAGAACTCTCTTGTTCTTAAGAAATACCTTACCTGATTAAAAAAGAATTCAAATTTTCTGCTAGATCTCTTCTTATTTCCCTGGGATTGTAGTTCAATAGGCTAGAGCACCGCCCTGTCAAGGCGGACGTTGCGGGTTCGAGCCCCGTCAGTCCCGACGGATCCAATAAGTACATCAATTCGCCTCTCCATTTTCTGTGAAAGAGGGGACAGAGAGCATAATTGAATCCCGAAGAGGTTTCCTCTCTTTTTTTTTCAGGATTCTGTCAAAGAAAGAATAAACCCTAAACTAAAATGAAAATAACTAAAATAGTGAAATTGATAGAATATTCCATCTTTTATCCCGCGCCTCATCTTTCTCATACTTCTTTGTCTTCCAAAGAAAATTGGATCATTAAAATTTAGAACCTAATTTCTCTCTTTTTGGGTTTTTAATGCAAACGGATGGGTGGTTAGATGATACTTCGTTTGACTACATACAAAAAAAGAACAGAAAAGAAGGATAAAAAAGGATTTTTTGCTCGGTCCGGGAATCCAAGATTGGATTCGGTATGGATAAAGGATCTTCGTATGTTATACTATTCAATTCTCGACGACGAATTAATTTAATAGCTCAGATATTGTTATTCATGATATGATATTGATCCGATTCAAGATCATCGATAGGTAATGCATTCATTGAATTGACAGGTGAAAGATTTATCATCTCTATGGGATTAAATCCCGAGTTATTGTGAAATAAAAAAACGATGAGATTATGGAAGTAAATATTCTTGCATTTATTGCTACTGCACTGTTCATTTTAGTTCCTACTGCCTTTCTACTTATAATTTACGTAAAAACAGTCAGTCAAAACGATTAATTACTTTGAATGAAACTTGACTTCTGAATTCTTATCCATATTTGAAGATTTGAAGAAATCAAAAGAAAAGTATTCTATTAAATGAAATCAACGGGCTATACGGTATTCTATGAGATCCGAGAGTATGGTAAGAAAGAAATTTCTTTCTTACCATACTCTCTATTAGTGTTATAGTAATGTATAAAATAAAATTGTACTTGACTTTCTAATAAAGTTGGTATGGTATACTATATTAGCTTCTATCTTCAATCTATGTAGTTATGAATCCATATATGGAATTGACGTAGGACTCGATTCTATTTCTTTGATACATCTATTTATTCCGATGAATCTGAATAAATCGTTTTACTGTTATAGAATACATTTCTCCACTAGAATCCAAGGTAATTTTGAAATGAGGATCTTTTTATTTAAATTGAAAATTCTTTCAATTTAAATAAAAAAATGCGTTGCAGAACGATCTATAAAACAATTGATACCGTTAACTAAATTAGGAGTGCTTCTAAAGTCCACTTCTTCCCCATACTACGAGTGAAAGGGAAAATGTAAAGACTACCATTAAAGCAGCCCAAGCGAGACTTACTATATCCATGTGAATTATATCCCTTATCTCTATGATAGAATTATTCCATTATTGCTCACTAATAATAGTAGAATGAATGGTCCAGAGTCAAAAAGGGATTCTGGCCGAACACTATTGATGAACCAGTCAAATAAATCCATTTCAAAAGTTCCTATATGATTTCTAATCGGGAAAGACTAAATACAAGTAAAATATACAATGACACTAAATGACACTATAAGGGAATGTTACTAATGGAATGGAACATCTATTCTATCTAGTAATAAAAAAAGAGACCCATTCCTTTTTCTTGCCCTTCAAAGTAAAAAAAAAATTTTTGCACTTTTTTTTCTATAAACTTTAAAAAAATCCATCCAATATAATTTTTCTTTGAGTTTTAGATTCAAGGATTTCCAAGCTTTTACAAAATCCCCAGAACAGAATAAGACAGCAGAACAGAATAAGAGATTTAGATTCATTTGTTGATGAGGCGGCACCCGGATTTGAACTGGGGAAAAAGGATTTGCAGTCCCCCGCCTTACCACTCGGCCATGCCGCCAAAACGATACACAATGTGAAAAAATTTTTATTTTTCGGTTGGATTACTAAACTTTAGTTTATTGTACTTGCATCTTGCATCCCTTTTTTAATCCTTTTTCTAAATCTAAATTTATGTATAAAAATTAGAAAACTTTTTATCCTTTCTTATTGTATTTAATTTATTTATTGTAATGTATTTGATCTACCCCTTCGATTGATTGTATCTTCCCACAATGCCGAAAAACTTCCACTCACCTTTCTATTGAAAAATCAAATGTCTATTTTCGCTTAAAAAAGCCGAAATTTATGACAAAAGGGAACCATTAACTATTCGTTGACTGAGAATTCGTGACTTATTCTTGGATTTGAATCTAAAATTTGGTTTCCCTAATGACATAAGAAAATACAAATGGATACATACTTAATTGATTCTTTTGAATCAAAAATCCTTCGCAATTTCTGGATTCTATTATAACAAAAATGGTAAGTATATGTAAACCCCAGAAGGGAAATTCTTACACAGATACCAAATTGGCTATTTAGAGTATGTTGCCTATAAACAAAAAACGGGAATTCATTGGAACAAAAAAAGGCCCGGCTGGGTATTGACCGGGCCAGGCCCAAAAGGCACTTCGAACAAAATAAAAGCAAGAAGGTCTTCTTTATTTATCTTTCTATTCTATTTGGATCTTTCGAGCATCTAAATGGAATTGCTAATTCTATAATAACGATAAAGAATGTAAAAAAAATACTTTATTTAATCCTTACTTGATGTGTAATGTAACATAGTAATTATCTTTTTCAATTGGGAGAGATGGCTGAGTGGACGAAAGCGGCGGATTGCTAATCCGTTGTACGAGTTATTCGTACCGAGGGTTCGAATCCCTCTCTTTCCGTTGATGACTTTCTTTTTTTTTTTTTTTCGATTTTTGCAAACCCCTTTTTTAATTAAATTTAATTTAATATGTGGAATAGCTAAAAAAAAATATTAATAAAATTGTAAAATCAAACAAGAAAAACTAAATTTTTATTTTATTCTTCACGTCCAGGATTACGTCCTGGATCATTGGATAGGAATCCAAAAATGAAGAGAGAAACAAAGAATATTACTACTGTGTAAACGAAAAGTTTGAGAGTAAGCATTACACAACCTCCAAGATCATTTTTTGAAAAAGAAAAACGAGAAAAGATAATAGATCCTCCACTTTTATATCACATATCCTATTTTGACACCAAGAAATGAATTATAGAAATAGAAAAAAATGTTCAGAAATTCAAATCAAATGAAGTTGAAATTTGTAATAAGAGTCTTTAATTTAATTACCACAAATAACTTTCATACCCACAATTAGATATTCTAAGAGACCCTAAGCTCATAAGGGATTTCCCCGAAAAAGGATTAAAATGGGGAAAGGAAATAGGGCGAGCCGGATTTCTCGCGACTATCCGAGAGTTTGAATCGAAGGTTCATACTGTCAGACTTATTTGATCTTATCAATTGTTATAATTTTTCTCGAATAAATCATTAATTTTCTAGGATAGTATTAAAGCTCTTATCGAAAACTTACAGCAGCTTGCCAAACAAAGGCTAAAAGAAAAAAGAACAGGGGTATAACTGGCATGACATCTACGATTGGATTCAAAAAAGCATAGGCTTCGGGCAATTTGGCGAAGAAAAGACTAGTCGGATAAAGGGCAGAATTAAGACAGATCAAACTAAAAATATTAAGCATAAGAGACTTTTTTTTCGTCGAAATAATTGCATTTTGATTGAGTTAAGGAAAAAAGAAGAAAGTAAGGTAAAAAAAATCCTTCTTTTTTTTCTGCTCAATCAAAAATCCTCCAATTCTCAAAGGAGAATAGAAGAAATCATACTTTCATACAATATCTTAATTGAATTATATGTAATGATCAATAAATTCAGTTGAATTCTAGATATACACATGCCAAAATCCTAGCATGAATCTATAATAGATTCTATAAAGATAAAGAAAAAAGAGTTTCTCTAGATAGTTGGACTGGAATTGACGAAGACTTAATACCAATATTATATTATTCTTTATTCTTTATTAGTATTAGTGTCCAATAAAAATAGAAATGGGGCGTAGCCAAGCGGTAAGGCAACGGGTTTTGGTCCCGCTATTCGGAGGTTCGAATCCTTCCGTCCCAGAGCGTATCCATTGTATCCTAATATTTGTTTTTTGTTCAAGGAGGTTCTGTTTCAAGGTCTAATATTGCATAGAATTATTATATTATTCTTCCTTCTTTTTTTTATTTTGAATGATTCTTTGCGGAAGCATATCTGAGTTTTTCACAAACTGAACTAAATCGAGTTCAAATGATATGCAAAAGTAACTAAACCCTTTTGTGACCCAGATAAAGCTAAGATGGGCCGTAGATCATAGTTGTAGAAAGATTACTTAACCTCATCAGGTAAAAAAAAATATGAAATGAAAATACATATAAAAGAGGAAGCGCTTAACCTATAGGTATGTATTCTTATCCTGTTTCAGTGACAATAGTGTTTCCCTTTTTGTGAAAAAGAATTGGCATCCCTAAAATACTTTATTTAACAATGATATATTTTTTCGATATTTTTTATATTTTTTATTGTTTGATTTAGCTTATTATTATTTGCTTTACATCATTGACAATACAATTCCATTCGAAAAGAAAGAAATATTTTTATTTCTTATGATAATAAAAGGGAGTCTTTACTGTAAAACTTGACTCAAATAATGATGTAGAAGTTGGAAACTTTTTCAAGTATCAAGATTTGTAATGATTCCTTATGGGTTGACTCTTTGGGAAGTTGGAAATGGGCCGGTCTATCTTATTGAGTCACTTGAAGAGGCAGAGTAAAATAGAATTTCTATTTTCGTGTTATTTCTGTTAGTTATGTTATTTTTATATCTATTTAGTTTAGATTTCTAGATATTTCTGTTAGATATTTTTTTGAAATAGATTAAAAAAAAAACGTTCCATTCATACAAAAAAGCTGGGGTCTTGCTAATATTTCTTCAGAAAAATCTTTATTATGTATGTAGATAAGAAAAAATCTAAATTACTTTGTCTCTGTACCGACTGAACCAATGACTATTCATGATTCCATAATTGAATCAATTCCGTACTGGTTCCAAATTAGAGGAATGTTATGGTAAAACTTCGTTTAAAACGATGCGGTAGAAAGCAACGTGCGACTTGAAGGACAGGATCCGGTGTGGATTCTTTTTCTTACATCCACCATTTTATATAGGAATGAAGGTGCTCTTGGCTCGACGTCATTTGTTCTATTCTACTAGAGCCCTTCTTTTTTTTTGGGTTGTAATGTAAAGAGTTCATGATGGAGCTCGAGTAGAAAGTATGGATTAATTTCTCAGGGGCAACGATCTAGGGTTAATGCCAATTCATAAATTGGAACAACTTCGTAAGTATATCTTCGATATCTTCGATATAGAAATTGAAAGGATCCGATTCGAGCAATTTTTCAATTCAAAAAATTTGTTGGAAGGGCTAAAACTTTTTCGATACGCAGTGTATCGCGCACGAATCAACCGTCGGTATGATTCTTTGATAGAAAGAAATCGCAAAAGGGTATGTTGCTACCATTTTGAAAGGATTAAGAAGCACCGAAGTAATGTCTAAACCCAATGATTTAAAACAAAGATAAAGGATCCCAGAACAAGGAAACACCACTTCAATTGTCTCACGGATCCGAATAACGAATCAAAATAGATTTTAAACGAGACAAAAAGGGTGGGTTAAAGACCACTCAAAAAAAAATATATATGAAATTGTTTAAGATATTTGAGATATTATATTATTGAACTTGAGTTATGAGTACAAATGATTTTTTCTTCTTCAGGAAGTATAAGCTAAATAAAAAAGGAAGTAAGCTAAATAAAAATGAGTGAAATTGGAATTATAGAATTTATTAATTTATTTTATTTATTAATTTATTTTATGGATTCCTTTCCTATTTATCCTAATCAAATTTTATCCATAGATAAAACTTCGAATCATTTTTTCTCGAGCCGTACGAGGAGAAAACTTCCTATACGGTTCTAGGGGGGGGTTCTTTTTCATCTACATCTATCCCGATGAGCCGTCTATCGAATCGTTGCAATTGATGTTCGATCTCGAAGAGAAGGAAGAGATCTTCGGAAAGTGGGTTTTTATGATCCGATCAAGAATCAGACTTATTTAAACGTTCCCGCTATTCTCTATTTCCTTGAAAAAGGCGCTCAGCCTACAGGAACTGTTCAGGATATTTTAAAAAGGGCAGAGGTTTTTTAGGAACTTTGCCCTAATCAAACAAAATGAAATTAAGGAAATAAAAACTAAGGGTAGGATAGTGATTTCTATATCATTTTGGATATCTTTTCTATACTATGTTTTTTTATTTCCTTTCTTGGTCTATTCGTATCTATTTCTCATTGCTTTTATAGAATCCTTTTCTATAGAATCTTTTTCTAAGGAAACAGTATTTGATTGATCCTCAAAAAATAGAAAAAAATGGCATTACCTGTAATAGGGTGGTTTTCATTTGAACTCTAATACCAAGTAACAAACAAGGAATAGAAGTTCTTTTTTCTATATGGATTCAAATTTTTATATTATTCTCCATCTAATCTAAAAACTCAAAATATAAATATAGGTATATGCAGTGCCAATCCAACACAAGTCCTTTTTTTTACTATTATTCAATTCAATTCAATATTCAATTCAATTTAAGTTTTTGTATTTTTTCATCGTATTCTTTTCTTAACCTTTATGTTGACAACGTTGTATCGAACAAATATAATTCATCGTGATAAGCAGATCTATTTATTTCCGTCCCATAGGTTTTCTTTTTTATTTTTACTTGTTGATTCAAATGATGGGTTCGTTGGATTAGCTTTGATACCCGGATTTTTGATTGAAAAAGTGGATAACATAGAAATAGGGGGTGTTCTACCATTTTTACATTTATTTTTTTTTTCGGGCAATTTTTTATTTTTTCATCTGATTCTGATTTAGTCATTTTTATGTTCCAAATAGAGTAGAAAAATTTAATAGAGTAGAAATTTTTTTAGATTTTTTATTTCGTATAGTAATGCTTTAATTTAATAATTTTGTTTTATTCTGATTGTATCTACATACCCTTTTAAATTTGGGTTGCTAACTCAATGGTAGAGTACTCGGCTTTTAAGTGCGGCTAGGATCTTTTACACATTTAGATGAAGCGAGGGATTCGTCCATACTATCGGTAAAGTTTGGAAGACCGCGACTGATCCTGAAAGGGAATGAATGGAAAAAATAGCATGTCGTATCAATTAAGAGTTCTGAGAATATTTTATTCTTTCCGGCTCGGTACAAAGCCTTCTTTAAATTATTGAAAGGGAGCAAACCGAAGTCAATTTCAAGTTGGGTCGAATTAATAAATGGATAGGGCCCCACGGCTTCAATTAATTTCATTTTTATTATAGGGAAAGAAAAAGCAACGAGCTTTCATTCTGAATTTGAATGATTACCCGATCTAATTAGATGTTAAAAAAATATTAGTGCCCAATACGGGAAGGCTTTCTCCCAGGAAAAAATATTCTTGATTTTTTAATGAATCCTAAATATTACCACTCTCCGTTCTATAATGGAATAGTGGAGATGTATGTGTATAAGAAACAGTATATTGATAAATAAATTTCCAAAATCAAAAGAGCGATTGGGTTGAAAAAAGTAAAGGATTTCTAATCATCTTGTCATCCTATAAGGAAAACGAACATAAAAACTTAAAATTAAATGGAAAAAGAGATGATAGAGAATCTGTTGATAAGTTTATCTGGATCCGAGGTATCTTGTACTATAATACCTTGTTTTGACTGTATCGCACTATGTATCATTTATAACCCCCAAAATCCTCTACCTTTCATTTAAATAGAATTTCAAATGGATAAATTCCAAAGCTATTTAGGGCTAGATAGATCTCAACAACACTACTTCTTATATCCACTTATCTTTCAGGAGTATATTTTTGTACTTGCTCATGATCATGGTTTAAATAGATCAATTTTGTTGGAAAATGCAGGTTATGACAATAAATCCAGCTTACTTATTGTGAAACGTTTAATCATTCGAATGTATGAACAGAATCATTTGATTCTTTCTGTTAATGACTCTAAACAGACTCCTTTTTTGGGGCAGACCAATCATTTTTATTCGCAAATAATGTTAGAGGTTTCTTCAATCATTATGGAAATTCCATTGTCTCTGCGATTAAAATCTTCCCTAGAAAGGAAAGGGGTAGTTCAATCCGAAAATTTACGATCAATTCATTCAATATTTTCTTTTTTAGAGGACAACTTTTCACATTTAAATTATGTATTAGATATACTAATACCTTACCCAGCCCATCTGGAAATATTGGTTCAGGCTCTTCGCTATTGGATAAAAGATGCTTCCTCTTTGCATTTATTAAGATTCTTTCTCCATCAGTGTCATAATTGGGATAGTCTTATTACTTCAAATTCAAAGAAAGCCAGTTCTTCTTTTTCAAAAAGAAATCAGAGATTATTCTTCTTCCTATATACTTTTCATGTATGTGAATATGAATCCGGCTTCCTCTTTCTCCGTAACCAATCTTCTCACTTACGATCAACATCTTCTGGAGCCCTTATTGAACGAATTTATTTCTATGGAAAAAGAGAGCACTTTCCCAGGGCTTTTCAAGCAAATTTATGGTTGTTCAAAGATCCTTTCATGCATTATGTTAGGTATCAAGGAAAATCAATTCTTGCTTTAAAAGGGACGTTTCTTCTGATGAATAAATGGAAATATTACTTTGTCAATTTCTGGAA